GCTGCAATAGCAGCTTCAAACTGCAATGAAAACAGCAATAGACTGCAATATTCTCTATACTCCTTTCAGTCGTCCGAGCGCGGCTCGACTGATAAGGAGAGTGAGGTGATAACCGAAGGGTACGAAGTAGGTGAGACGATAGTAGAATGGTACTGGGTACGAAGTAGGTGAGACGCTAGTAGAATGGTACTGGGTACGAAGTAGGTGAGACGATAGTAGAATGGTACCGTTAGTGCCGGTAATTTTTTTCATATAACTGCAAAAGTTACTAACCCGCGAGGACGACCAAAGGCTCGACTGAGATAGTCGCACGAGGGACGAGACGCGAGGTATAGGAAGAAGCATACCAGGAAGGTAGGTGAGGAGATAGCCAGCCGGTGAGGAGGCGATAGCCGTTCCAAGATAGCCAGCCGGTGAGGAGGAATAAGGTGGCATTGGATCATCTATTCCATCAATATATGGCAGAACTGCATTGGTATGCTAGGTGTCACACCCTTTTTGAGTTACCAAGGCATGATGCTATGTTGAGATGATCGATGGGGTTCGATGGAGGACTCAAAGAATGGCAAAGCATGGTATGGTGATGCGAGTATGCTAGAGAGAGCAACTCGACTGATCAAGGGATCAGATCAGTTGGTTAAGGAATCAACTGAGGAAGCTAAGTCATCCGTGGACGATATGGCAAGATGCTTCACAAGGGTGTAGGATGGCTACACAAAAGAGTACATTGCAGGCGATGCATTGTACGTACCCGAGTACATGGATGGATGAAGCGTTACATCATGGTGCATGCATTAGCACATGACCACGTGCATGGGCACTAGTGGGAGAATCGTGTGGCTACGGGCAGGGACACATGTCTCGCTGGAGATTCATCAGATCCAACGGCATTGGCTGAAGAAAGGATAAATGATAGGTTCATTGTATCTAGTCGGTGTGTGTTGGGTTTTATCATGTAAAGGGATGTGTCCATGGGGAATGGACACTCTTGTTGTGAAGGGATGTGTTCGGTTGTGAACACACCCATTGAGAGTTGTAACTGCTCCTTGACAACGCCTATAAATAAAGGCATAGGTTGTGCATGGAAAGGCAGACTTGGGTAGATGGGTACACGACACTTTCGTATTGTTACTCTGTCTAGTGTGACACGGTCCCTGTGTGTGATCATACCGAAGTTGTTTGTGTAACCCATATCTCATTGTAATAAAGATATACCACGTTCTATCTGTAATCATCGTGTTCCATGTGTGGATTGCTATAGACGGATTTGCATACCAAAGGTGTTGGTTACGACAAGAAAGTCGTTACACTAGGCTGGATGACAGCAGATCATGAAAGAGGGTGGCTAATGGGATGCGACAGAGGGAAAGAGACGAATCTTTGCTATTAGCAACTATATAAGTCAAAGATTGCTACTACCAGTTCACCGAAAGGGAAATTTGAAACTCCCAATTATAAGATGGCGTTGATTACCTGTACAAAGTTACGCACCACCGTAGTCTTCTATCTTGTATTAACAATTCCTTAGCTACGTACCAATTATTATACTATTACAAACTGGTAGAGACAAGGTTCATTAAGTAGATATAGGACTTGGATGACAGAGGTAAGGTAAAACTCCTTAGGAAACCACATTGTTATAATAAGATATTACTCCCTGAGTAATAATGAGGTAAACTAATGGTAGTGAGAAGGATATTTACTGGCGGTTGGAGGAAGGGACAGGACTTGGATGGAGGGAGTAAGTTAGTTAGGAAGAAGAAGAGGTCTGTTCGGTGAAGCCCCGGCATAAATACCAACAGTTAAAGAACCCCAAGTACTACTAGCTTTTGATTCCATCCAGGACTTGGGTACCGTAGTACCTTTGTCAACAAGGAATGGAATTCAAAACCGGGTCTGAAACCGGCTTTGGGTATTGTAAAACCTGTTGGTTTAGAGGTTCTAATTGGAATCTTATATAAAGAAGTAATTCTTTACTTAAGAAGTAGGTGTATGCTGCAATTAGCACCTGCAGTATTAGTAACTTTGAATAAGACTTTAGGAGTGTTGGGCAACCTTTAGGTTTGCTATCATCCTGGCCCCTATTTGCTTTATCTCACCATGTCCTTGTGTGGACCGCTGCGGAACGAGCCAGGTAGACACTTGAGTGATGATTGGGGACGATATCATGATTTGTGACAAATATCAATCTTTGATCGTGGGTAACTATATGATGAAGTGATCCAAGTGCAGCGACGAATGGGACGTAGTGATCCTAGTGTTCCGAGTGCAGCGATGAGTAACGATAGGTCTGGAACCAACCCACAAGTGTAACGCGGTGGGAATTGGAATTGATTTTTGGTCCCTTTCGTCCAGTGGTTAGGACATCGTCTTTTCATGTCGAAGACACGGGTTCGATTCCCGTAAGGGATAGTCGCACGAGGGACGAGACGCGAGGTATAGGAAGAAGCCGCTAGGTAGGTGAGGTGATAACCGAAGAGACGTTAGTCGACGGGAAGATGATAGTCGTAGGAGTGGAGACGCGACGGTGAGACGTTAGTCTCAGGCTACGAAGTAGGTGAGACGATAGTCGAAGCATACCGGACGGTAGATGAGACGTTAGTCTCAGGATACGAAGTAGATGAGACGTTAGTCTCAGGATCGACTGATAAGGCGGTAGGTAGGCTCGACTGTACGGAGAGGAGGACGACCAAAGGCTCGACTGAGATAGTCGCACGAGGGACGAGACGCGAGGTATAGGAGGTATAGGAAGAAGCATAACCAGAGACCTTTCTTCCGAACGTATAACTATTGTCTGATTTTTGGCTTTATTTAACTCTATCTAAATGTATCTACTTTTTGTATTAGTGTTCGGCACATTTCTCTTTTCCCACCGCGCTCCTATTTCATTGTACCACAAGTTTAAAGAAGACTTCCTCATTCTTATTTTCGTTTTCGTACCATCCATATTTATCATCAGGGGAAAGAGAGTTTTTACCCGGCGGGGGACAAATAATAACAACAACTTAAACGAAGCCGCAAAACTGGGAATAGTTGGAATTGCATCGAATGATGGTCCTGACAGTGACACTTCCGTCGATCTCCCGAGGAATGAGGGCTCTCCCTCGTCCAGTCCCGACCACGGGGATCACAGTCCTCTCGCGGATCACAGTCCTCTCGCGGATCACAGTCCGGATCACAGTCCTCTCGCGGACGTACCCGCTTCACACAGTATTTCCGAACCCAAAAAAGAGACTATCGCGAATCTGTTTTCCGGACCCAAAAAAGATATTTTAGAGAATCTGTTTCCACGTTATCAGGAGAACGCTCCCTGGGATTTAGTTATAGGGGGGTCCGAGGGTGAAGCGCAGCCGGGCTTTCAAAAGGTGGGTTCATCCAATCTGGGCTTCAGGGGTGCTGGGAGCGGGACTCCTGCTGGTAGTACTCGTCCAGCCAGCGGTTGGGATAGTACTGGTGGGAGTAGTTACGATGATAACCCCTGGTTCGGTCCGGGTAGCGGAAGCCCACTTGACCAATTTGGTATTAACCCATTCATTGGGATGAAGGTGGAAAATATCTATTTCTCATTCACAAATCCATCCTTGTCTATGCTGCTAACTCTCTGTTTGGTCTTACTGACGCTTTATTTTGTTACGAAAAAGGGAGGGGGAAAATCAGTGCCAAATGCTTGGCAATCCCTGGTAGAGCTTATTCATGATTTCGTGCTTAACCCGGTAAACGAACAAATAGGTGGTCTTTCAGGAAATGTTAAACAAAAGTTTTCCCCTCGCATCTTGGTCACTTTTACTTTTTCGTTATTTCGTAATCTCCAGGGTATGATACCCTATAGCTTCACAGTGACAAGTCATTTTCTCATTACTTTGGCTCTCTCATTTTCTATTTTTATAGGCATTACGATAGTTGGATTTCAAAGAAATGGACTTCATTTTTTAAGCTTTTCATTACCCGCAGGAGTCCCGCTGCCGTTAGCACCTTTTTTAGTACTCCTTGAGCTAATCCCTCATTGTTTTCGTGCATTAAGCTTAGGAATACGTTTATTTGCTAATATGATGGCCGGTCATAGTTCAGTAAAGATTTTAAGTGGGTCTGCTTGGACTATGCTATATATGCAGAATCTTTTCTATTTCATAGGGGATCTTGGTCCTTTATTTATCGTTCTTGCATTAACCGGTCCGGAATTAGGTGTAGCTATATCACAAGCTCATGTTTTTACGATCTCAATTTGTATTTATTTGAATGATGCGACAAATCTCCATACTAGAAATCAGGGAAATATGGAGACCGTCAGCCGGAGACAACCACGGCTGTAACGGTCCTTGCGTTGCCCTACACGTACAACATCAACTCCGCATTCCGCGCTCCAATGGACAAGCTAGACTATGTCTACTGGAAGTCCACTTTCCTTTCCGTGCTGAGCACCCACGAACTTGAGCATATCGTTCTTGAACCCGAAGAGCCCAAGCTCCTCCCCGACGGAACGCCGAACCCCAAGTTCAAACAATGGGACCGCGCCAGCAAGCTTATTCTTACTTTTACAAGTCGAGCTCCTATTACTTACACTCGTAGTCTCTGAAGTTGTGTTGGACGGCCTTGACACAAACGTCTACAAAGGTTTCTTCACTTGCTTGCAGTTCCAACGTCAAACATACACCTTTGACGAACTCCATCACATGCTTCTTCAAGAAGAAGAACTCCTTCGCCCATAATGGGATGATCAGTAGAACGCTCCAGCCCTAATAGGCTCGCCATGTGAGGAAAGGACGAGTTCTGATCCAGTCACCGTAAGGACAAGGCGCCGCTATCCAGGGCCCTTTCTTTTGCGGATTGGGGTCTACACTAAAAGCTGAAAGCCATCGATGATAGACTCCCAGCCTTATAACCTGTGGTGTCTGGATTCAAAACATGTCTAGGTAAGGACAGAGCCATGGGTAGGTGTAGGTGATCTTGGGAAAAGGGAGGAATCTGTACTTCCGGGTGTAAACCACATCCTTATGAAAGCCGATTCACTAAACAATAATGTGATAGGTGATGTGAGAACGATCGTCGGTTAGAAACCGTAACCTTAATTACCAAGCAGATCTTAAAATCGACTTTGGGTACAGTAAAACCTAGGCTCCTGTAAGGGAGTTTGTTAAACTGCGAAGGAGGTAAGTCTAATATGGAACTTCAGTTACCGACTAACTTTAGACGTGGATATGTATAATTGAAGCGGAAAAGAGGTTTAGGAGGTAATTATAAGGAGAAACCGTTAGCACAACTTCAAACTCCAGTAACAAAGAGTCATAGAGTTGAAACCTAAAAAGGTCAGATTACCAGGATAACACCTGTGTAGCCTTGACCTATAAGCACCTCTTCCCTAGGGATTGAGGATGTTTATAACTGTGAAGGAGGTAAGTCTAAATGGAATTCAAATCTTTCGAAATGAAATTCACATGGACATGGATATTCACAATTGAAGTGTCGGTGAGATTTAGTAAGATTGACAAAGATGGAGAGTCAACCGAAGGCCCCAGAAGAAGGCTTGAAAACGGCGTCAGAAGAATTAGCACAAATTCGAATTCCTACGCCTAAAGTCTTATATTTCCATGTCAAAGAAGTGGTTATCAACCGGTCTTCGCTACTGGTTTCCCAGTAGTTGACATGGTTCATAACTATCTTTCGAAGTAACTACCTTCGCTTCTTCTCATGATTCGAATACACCTACATGTGCAATGCGAATATAATTCACACTGTCATTCTACTTCGTAGCCTCAATGAGTCAAGTACTCCTACTTTGGGGTTTAACCCATTCTACTTCGTACCCTCAATTGAATTGGTTACTACTACATGGGACAAACCCATTCTACTTCGTACCCTCAATCTAATGAGTTAAAATAATCCTACAATGGATCCATTCTACTTCGTAGCCTCAATGAGTTATGTACTTCTATGTGGGATATAATCCCATCATATTTTCCTCTCCTCAAATGATTCAAGTAATCCTACATGGATTTAATCCATTCTACTTCGTACCCTCAATCAGTTTGAATAATCCTACAAGGGAATAATCCCACTGTAGTTTCTTCTCCTCAATTGAGTGGGATACTCCTACTCAGAGACTGTGAACAATTTCGATCACAAGTCCATTCTACTTCGTACCCTCATGATTCCAGTACTCCTACAATATTGTAGTTTCCTTTCCTTCGGTGTTGAAGTGTACAACGATGATAGTCATGTCCCACCTTCGATGGTGGGGTGCCAGTCATGATCAGACTGCCTCTTTAAACAGAGGAGAGACGATCACGGCTCCGTGACTGGAGTCTAACACGTAGACCCCTCACATGGCAGGATGTTACTCCAAGGTTCAAAAAAGGTTTTACCTTTCATGACCCACGGGTAGTCCTTACAATACATATATTACTATATGCCTATAAGGATGCCCGTTCGGGAAAAGTCGTTAAGGATTACTCCTTAGCTACTCCTTGACAATAACCTTGCCATCCGAGAGTTTTCACTCTCTTAGTGCTCAGTTATCCCCTGTACCCCGGTACAGGAATATAGCCTTACGGCTATACGCCTCAAATTCGAATTCCTATTATAGGAGCAGGCGTAAGTTTATTTATTTGTTTAATTATCTTCAAATCTTCCCATGCATGGCAAGCCTGAACGTACAGTGTGCGGCGTGTGTGCAGAAAACAAGTCTCATCGTCAGTCCTTCGCTCGTCGGAGCGGTGCAACCACTTGAGCTTCTTCACCTCGACGTGTGGGGACCTGCACCGGTGAGATCCCGAGAAGACCATCTCTACTATGTTTCAATAGTCGACGATTTCTCCCGATACTCTTGGTCTCCTAAACACTAAGTCTGAGTTTGTTAAACAATTTATTCCATTTTTTTGAAATCTGGTAAACATTGCACTAATAAAAAAGGAGTTCGATCCAAGTGGATCAGATACAGTTCAGATACAATTTTATATAGATAACTAAGAAGCATAGATAATAAACAGGTAATAGACGTTGCAGCGATAGAGTGCTCCTTCTTCGTTGAAAGGTGCATTCTTATTTTGTTGTGTATGCAATTGATCAACGATCAACGGTACACCTGCGGTCCAACTTACCATAGCTTGGGCTTCCTCTCTCCGTCGATGTGTGGTCTTGTACTTATCCTCTTGGAATATGATGTCCAAGTCCCTGATGAACTCACCTGCTACCACCACAAGTGTTCCTCACTTGGCACCCTTGAACCTCCTATTCCTCTCCCTCCAAAGGTGCCAAGTGAATGCCGCGATTGCATTCCAGTGCAGCCCCCAACAGGGTGAGTGTCTTGACATTAGTTGGAGGCCCTCGATGACGTCTCCAATCCGGAGGTCTCCGGCTGACGGTCTCGGAACATTCTGAATTTTCCATAAAGTGTTTCCCGTCCGTGAACTTCAACCATAGTTCCCTGCTGAAGTTGCAATTGAGAAACAAGTGTTCTGGTGTCTCGTCCACCTCCCCACATAATGTACAAACGTCCGGAACCTCTTGGCCCCATTGTCGTAGTCTGTTGAAGGTGTGGAGTCGGTTCCAACGAAGACGCCACAATGTGATGGCCATCTTCGACGTCCGGCACGTCCAGACACCCTCCGCTAATGGATCCGCCGCACCTGGTGGCTGTAGTGTGATCATAATGTTTTTGAGGGATATCGAAGTCCCCGTACCCTTCCGGCTGTCCTCATTGAAATCAAAACAGGATTGTATCATCTCCTTGGACTTCATCATATGTACCCACATCGGCGAAGAGTTGTGGTCTACCGAGGTTGCGTTGAAGCTATGTCCCTTCACGTACCTTGTCCGCATCCATTCAGCCCACACCGAGTCCTCCGTGATATAATTTTTTGATCATTGTTGCTGCATCGAGTAGTCGTAGGTCCCTTAGCCCAAGCCCACCTTCCGCCTTCGATTTCGCCATCAAACTCCATGAGATCCCCCCCATATGAATGCATATATGATGCTCTTTACTTTGCGTAGTGTTTTCCTAGGTAGCAGCGTTCCATTCAGCCAATACGAGCCGTAGAGTACCCAATTTGCGAGCTGCAGCCTGCCCCCGTAGGATAATGCCTTTGTGCGCCATTTTGCCAAGTAAGAGTCCAACATTCCAATCAAGTCCGTGCAGTCCGAGTGCCTTAGTTTGCGACCTGCAAGAGGTAGACCAAGGTGTTTAATAGGAAGTAATTTTACCGGGAAGGGGAGGGAAATCTCTGTCAACCCTTGACTGGAATATTACCAATGGTTTGCCCATATGATGAATTTGATTTAGTGTAAATGGTCATATTGCTAACTTTTACAGTAGGATACGAAGTAGAGGAGACGATAGTCGACGGGGGAGTAGCACTTGGGCTTCAGTTTGCCCATCACTCCCTTCGACGCTAGTCTCAACCTCAATGGCTCGGCTAGGTGGGATACAACCTCAACTACTGACTGCACTACACTAGTCAATAGTCTGAAAATGATGACCGACCGAAGCTGCAATTACTATAATGGCTACCGTGAGGTAGGCTCGACTGATAAGGAGAGTGAGGTGATAACCGAAGTCTCAACTAGCGTCGAAGGATACGAAGTAGGCTACAAAGTAGATGAGACGCTAGTCGTAGTTGAGACGGACGACCGGGGCGAGACGCGAGGGATAGGAAGAAGCATAGGAAGTAGGCTACGAAGTAGTCTCTCGTAGTTGAGACGTTAGTCGAGGAAGATAGGCAAGCTCAGAAAGCAGTGACAGCCTATATATATATTCCACTCAGGCAGTAGCTTTATCAAGATATGATTGTGCAAATTGGTAAGGCAAAGCGCTTTCTTTTAAGGAAGTCTCTGGTTCAAGCAAGCTACTACTTTTCAGAGGTTTGGGGGATGAGATGAAAGGTCTAATTATTCAAACAAGAAGAGGATGAATCGAAAGAAAGACCACAAAGAACCGAACTTCCAGCGCCGGCTCAACGGAAAACAATTGAACCTTGGCCATTCAATCTTGTGAACTAATTGAGACCGAAATTGGAGAAGGAGATACGAACGGAGAGGAATAACCAATCGATGAAGGAACATGAAACCATTCTGTTTCAATAGAGGATAGGGAAAGGGTTGGGGGCAATGAAGTAGGTGAAGTGGTTGGATTTTGCGAGCTGTTCCAACCACCGAAACCTGTATTGCTGCCTATCTTGTCTCTAAAGACATTCTTCGATGCATCTCAAATATGGGATTGCTATCAACTGCACTCTATATGAAACAGTGCAGGGTCGCGCTCCAAATGGCCTATGGCAATGTTTGTCTCACCTAACTTTCCTATTTCCCTCACTAGGAAGGGCTATCCCCGAATAATTCCAGTGTTCCATCGGAAGAAAATATACCGAGGCACTGCCGAATCTCACCGACTAGTCCGCTTATACCTCACCATATTCAGTATTGGCCGAATTATTAAATTAGCAAAACCGGTCAATAAGGGAACCTATTCCTCTATCATTTTTCCTCCTAGGGATATGGATTCAATCCAGAGTATGGTGTCGGATATTAAATGTGTCCTACCCCGTCGATATATTCCTACTCTTGCCAAGATACCCCGGGTTGACTTGGGATGTTCTCTCAAAGGCTTACCCAAATTCAATATACCTCAAGTTCCCTTTCTCCATGATCTTTGATAATTATAATAAAAAAATAAAAGGTATGGTTAAAGGGGCTTCAATCAGAGGCTTTGTAAAGCAAAGTACTTCTGCAAAACTGGACCGATGGTTACAAGAGTTCAAAAGTAAATTGAGTTTAACTAAAGTTATTGAACCTCTCTTTACTTGTGAAATGGCTGCATTTTATAATATTTTTCAGTCAGTCCATGCATATGGAGAGCAGTACTCCCATGGACTCCTCTGGCCATCCCGAATAAGATATGCATTCGACACTAATAAAAAAAAGTTTTCCGGTGAGGACCTGGACCTATTTGAGAAGTCAATAGGTCCCAGACTATCTTTATTTAAGACAGGTTTTCCATTAGTTCCTGGTCGTTTAGTATCAAGTTTGGAAGGGGAAGGTAAACGCAGGGTCTTTGCTATTAGCAACTATGTTAATCAAAGGTTGCTATTGCCGGTCCATGAATGGGCAATGACTGTGTTACGGCACATAGAGATGGATGGCACGTTTGATCAGTTGAGGCCTTTCTTTAAACTTCAAGGAAAGAATTATTATTATTGTTACGATCTGAAAGCGGCAACAGATCGTATGCCACTCCTATTACCTCTTCGAGGTCTTTCAGCACTGCTTTGATCGCAGCGTCTGCATGTGTTAATACAAGTCTCGCGTCAAACTTATTTTGGCCTCTCCCTAAAGAGTCAGCTAGGCACACGAAAAGTAGATCAGGTGTGAAGGGTAAAACCTTCTACCACTGCCAACGTAGTGACCAAGTAATTAGTTTTATTACTGGTCAACCCCTCGGTCTGATGTCTTCTTGGGCCTTATTATCCTTATCTCACCATGTTATACTTTGGGCAGCAGCAGAATGTGGGAGAACATTTCGTGATTATTGTCTCCTTGGGGATGATATCATGATATGTAATAAACGGGTCGCTGAAAAGTACCAAGAAATGATACAGAAGCTGGGTGTTGATATTTCAATAGAGAAATCACTTATCTGGGGGAATTTGCTAAGCGGGTTCCTCAGGGTTAATTGCTCACCTATTTCTCCTAAACTCTTACTTAGGACACACCACCCTTACTCATTATTAGCTATATATGAGTGGGTCACTGATCTTCGTATTCTGTCTCGTCTACAAGGAACACGTTTTAAAGAACATTGTAAACCTGTAGAGAAACATAAGAGGTTTCTGGTTATATATTCAGAAGCGAAGCTTTCCTGATCTCTCCTTCTGGTTGGGTGACGGGGTCCCGTTAGGTCCCTACGACTATGGTAGTCTTGTATATGATATTGTGCAATCCTTATATCCTAAGGATATTATTATAAACTACTAGTCTTATGTAAGTTGCAAAAGTAAAGGGTTGTTAATCCTAAACTCACCTAATTCTAAATCGAGTTCTTATGGGATCGGTATTAGATTTGTGGCCGACCTAATGAGGTTTATCGAGAGTGGAACAAGATAATAATCTTGCGTCTACTTTAATAACCCAAGGTCCCTCATCTAAACAGAATAGATGGGTAGTTGGATATAAAGCAGGATAACTCTGGATAACTTTTCTCTTATAGAAGAACTTCTGAAAATACTTCCACAATTGATTGAGCTTAACGAGATCCAAAGGGAGCTCGTTAGTCGTCCAATTGTGTTGGTACTCAGGAGGATCTAAAAGGACTTCCAAAGTTACATCAGGGGCACAGGCCTTTGTGCAATACCAATGCAAATCTTTTTTATATTTTTCCATCCTAATGGTCTTTTCTAATAAGAAAGTCATATCACTAGAGTTCACTTGATTTCTTTTATCATCAAGGTGGATTCGGGGTAATCCTGATTCCGGAAAGATATTTAATTCTTTTGGTTTCAGAGATTGAACCATATCGTGAATAATTGCACCGTATTCATAAGGACCTAAAGGTACTCCTCCGCCCAACCAGAATTTTAAGTCAACAGCCTTCTTCTCAATATAGAGTCGAATAAAGCTGAATCGTTTATGAAGATGTATAGGTTTACTGCGTTCTTTAAATCTAGTTCCATAGAGCCTTGATAACAATCTCATATCGGTCACCTTATACTTTTCATGAATTGCTAGAATTGCATAAGGATGATTAGAGCGCAACACCAATTTTGGTGAAACAGGTGAACAATCAAAGTTCAACCCGTCTACCCAAAATTGTTTTGCAAACTCTCCTGCTTTCATTTTTGTTGAAATAAGAGATTTTTCAATAGAAATGGATACTCCCAGATCTTCTATTAATTGCTAATAGGTGGAAGCTACCTTTTTATCACTAATCACGATATCATCTCCGAGAAGACAATAATCAGTGAAGTGTCTCCCTGGATAAACGAATTCGGCTGCGGCCCAAACTACCACATGATGAGATAATGCGAAGAGTGCCCATGACGAGAGAAGAACTAAGGGTTGGCCTGTTTCAAAGGTAACTAGTTCTTTACTGGACCAAGTGTCCAGTGAAGGCAGCTTTCCATTTCGACATTTCTCCCTGAGGGGTAAGAAGACGTGAGCAGATAAGGTTGTGTCTATACATGATGATGCAAGATACTCATCAAAACAATGTGCAAACACTTCAAATATCAACGGAAGTGGTACTCGATCTGTTGCTGCCTTCAGATCGAAGCAATAATATTGATCACGGTCCCTAAGTTTAAAGAAGGGACGAAGTTGATCATGTGTACCATCCATTGGTATTGACCTTAAAACTGCCATAGCCCAATTATGGACTGGCAGGAGTAATCTTTGACAAACATAATTGCTTATCGCGAATACTCGTCTCTTACCATCGCCTTCAAGACTACTTGATAATCGACCCGGATATTGAGTACGCAGAAAAGGTAACTTGGGTACTACGAATTTCGTAAACTCAGAGTTATCCTCTTCTGAAAACATGCTGTTGTTAGGATAACGTAGCGAGTACGCGAGATCCAAAGCAACCCGTGGCAAAACTATTAAACTACTGATTTAGGGGTTAGGGACTGTTCTATTATTTAGTCTACTTAACCACCCATTCGTATAGGGCATTTAACCACTCTTATCAAGCTCTAGATTAACCACTCATATCTTTATATTAATATGAATGAACTATTCATATATAATGGAGTGACGGGTCGAAAGCTGTGGACCCTTTTCGCATTCCTCATGGACTATCTCGTCCTCAAGACGACTTAACATTCTTAACTATAGTCAGAGTAGGAGTTCTCATCCATCATCTCCGGCGAGGCCTCTACCTGCCCCGGTGGTCGTGGTTCTGAAAGAGGTCTGCCACTGATACAGGTCTAACATTTAGAGTGGGAAAATTCAAGGCGGTACACCAGAAGCGATTGGAGGAGGATTGTCTGGAAGCATGGAACTTCTTGACTGCCGATATCGCGGAGGTACAGCCGGCGATCGTCGATCGTGAGGAAGACAGCGGATCATGACCTCATGATTTTAGCTATCTTGCTAGTTAATCCCTATTTTTATGTTTACTTGTATAACAACCCTTAACTCTAGTTTTTATTTATAACAAATCTTTTACCAGCTCTATATAATTAAGGTTACGGTTTCTAACCGACGATCGTTCTCACATCACCTATCACATTATTGTTTAGTGAATCGGCTTTCATAAGGATGTGGTTTACACCCGGAAGTACAGATTCCTCCCTTTTCCCAAGATTAACATGAGATTCTTAGTTTTAGTCTACTTCCCGGCCGGAAGAGCTTCCTTCTCTTGAACACGCTAGCTCAGATGGAGAACAGTGGCTGGTGGAACAGGGACACCGGGAGAGAACTGACTCACACACAATGTATGAGCCTAGAGCTACGGTCTTTCGTCAGCTTATAGACCCTACTAACACGCTCGGGAGAGCAACAGGACCAGGCACAGAGAGTGCCAGGGGACAGATATCGGGCAGCAGGTTTTATCCCTTCCGCGGGGAGTATCCCTCCGGGGGCTACCCTATACTGCGTGGGGCTTAACGAGGAAATGGTACGAGCTCGGGGATAGCTTTGCTCTCTAACCGTTCCTGATAGCCTTGCTTTCTAACCGTTCCTGGGAGAAGTAGACAGGGCAGGACGAGATGACTCGGCTAGGGTCTGCCTTGTCCTTTCGGTCGCCTGCTGTTGTTGAGATTGTGAACTGTCTCCCTACCAGCTGCTGTTCCACTTCTGTTGTCCGTGACCTGGCCGGAAGGACCAGAAGTGCCAGGTGGGAATGTGACTTCTCATCAACAGAAGCAGCTTCTCTTCCTTTCGGCTATCGAAAACAACCCTCTCCGTCGAATGATCCAAGTGCAACGACTGATAGTGATGAATAGGGAACCGGTCCAAGTGTAACATGGGTAGGGTAACCAGCCCGAGTGTAACGAACATATATAATGACGGACAGGCTCGACTGATAAGGCGGTAGGTAGGCTCGACTGTACGGAGAGGAGGACGACCAAAGGCTCGACTGAGATAGTCGCACGAGGGACGAGACGCGAGGTATAGGAAGAGTAGTAAAGGTAGAGGAGATAGTCGCACGAGGGCGATCGAAGAGCGAAGTGAGTTCCGGCGGCCCCTCCTCTTGTTTTGTTCCCGAACAACGATCATTCATTATGGCCGGGCACGACCACTGAGACTTTCAGGCCGTCCCGGGACTCCCCCACATAAAGCCGATCATGGATGGCCTGAATTACCGGAATCCTATGAATATATAGTACTGGGGGAATTAGTGGGTCAGAATTATAGTAGGCCGGGCCAGAAGAGCGCACTATAAATGCGCGTTAGCACTTAGTTTGATTGCTGAGTCAGAAATAGCAGATCGGAAATAGAGTGATGTCGGAAATACGAGAGTCCGAGCCGAAAATTATGTCAGATCATTGTACCAGGACTGGGAAACTGAGTCGCACGACCGAAAAGAGTTCCTCTACAGTTACTAAATCCGGTTCCGGCACTAAAGACTGTCTTTGAAGACTTAGTCTGTCGCTAATCTCCTTTGACAACCTAAATCTACAAAACAGCACAGCTCGATCTTGGGCTTCGGCGTCTTTCAGGTGGGGCACTATTGATATTAAACCAACCACATGCGTCTTGCCGGCCCGTCGCTTTCTTTCTGCTTGTTTGGAGTCGCGGATTGCGCTACCAGCAGACCCTTTTGAATGAAACGAATTATACGAAAGTGTAAGTGTAGAGGATCCGGCGGAATCTAAAGATCGGAACTAATACTAATTCAAGACAGTCGTGGACGGGAAGAGTACGACATACATATTACCTTGGACCAATCTATATTATTAAAGGATTTTTTTGGACAGAGTACAGACCTCAGACCGATCGATTAAACCAATTCGTTGAAGTGCCGGAATAATGAATTAAAGTCATTCATGTCTGCCGATTTCCTTATGGTTGACTTAACAATTGGGATACTATACAGGTTTAACTATATAGGGAAGGCTACCGCTAGGTGACCGATAGGTCCGACCAGCGGCACGGTACTACCGTTAGGTAGGATAGGAAGTAGTTGAGACGGACGACCAACGGCACGGGACGAGACGCGAGGTATAGGAAGAAGGTCCGACCAGCGGCACGGTACTACCGTTAGGTAGGATACGAAGTAGGCTACGAAGTAGGTGAGACGATAGTCGAAGGATACCTGAGGTAGGCGTTAGTGAGGTAGCCTACCACCTTCTAAACCGTTGTCTGCGGAATAGGAGAGCCCCCCCCGGATCAAGGATTAGGTGGAGCAATCCGAACTCTCTTAAGAATAGAAAAGAGGACCGTGGGATATATAATCCAAGTCTGTGTAGACACCTCCTTGTTTTGTTGGGTTCATGTGGACACTCCTCAGCCTTTCACTCTCAAATACACGGCCCTTTTTCTTTTCTTGTCTGATTCCTCTCAATTAAATTTGCCATGTTGCACTAAGTTACTTACGGATGTATGCATGTGGTCCAGGAACACTTTGGGATGAACACCCATCCGAACAAGTAGGGTCAATAGTTCAGCATTTAGGCCGGGAAATCCCGAAAAAAAGAAATCTTTAACCCAACAAAACAAGTGCTCTCCGAACCGAGCTAGATAGTCTCCCATCACTAGGCTCACCAACCAACCTGCACTTTTATTCTTATTATTCTTGGGGATACTATAGATACTTAAGTCCTCTCCCCTCGCCTATGCAGTCGAGCCCACTCCGTGACATCCGGTCGTTCGATTTAACCTACTAATTCCGGTGCAACTGCAAAAAGGATAGGATTGTTTTCAGCCCCTATGACATAAGCGCTCTTGGGTGGGGTGGGGCCAACCACCACAAACGCCAGCCAGGTCTTTGCCGTCGTAGCACGTGGTTGGTGCACTAGGCTGATCGAGACTCTACTACTTGTTCGGGAGGATCTGGCACCTTCTCCTGACGGAGAGTAAGCAACACTACTAATTCCGTTCCGGCCGAGCCGGACCGTCGAGTCGAATTGATCGTGTCATGTACAACATCCATCAATGATGGTTCCTCCATGTCCATTGATTTAGTAGACTCCTTCCCCCAACGGATGAAAAGTAATAAGAGCTAATAGCGCGCTACTTTATTACTTTGAATCGAGGGGCCCGAACCAAACCGACGAACGGAACCGGAATCTATAGTTTCGACTCACTCTCGAAAGCAAAGCCGGTGGCCCGAAGGTAGGTTCAAGGCTCGACTGATAAGGAGAGGAAGTGGGCTCGACTGGGCCCGGTGACCGAGGATAGGATACCGGACGGTAGGCTACGAAGTAGGTGAGACGATAGTAGAAGGGCTAGGTAGGTGAGGTGATAACCGAAGAGACGTTAGTCGACGGGAAGACGATAGTCGTAGGCGTTAGTGAGGTAGGTGAGACGTTAGGAGAAGGCTACGAAGTAGGTGAGACGATAGTCGAAGCATACCGGACGGTAGATGAGACGTTAGTCGACGGGTACGAAGTAGGTGAGACGATAGTCGAAGCGAGCCGGTAGATGAGACGTTAGTCGACGGGCGAGACGATAGTCGAGATATTAGGAAGAAGAGTACCGTCCAATCCTCCAGTACGGTGAGACGATATTCGAATAGGGAACGAGACGCTAGCTACTTATCTCCGAAGACCCTTGAACCTACCCTCGGGATAAAGAACTATCACGCATTTCATTGTCCCACCTCGCTTTCGAGCTTTACGGAGAAAAGCGGGTCGGCCCCGGTCCCCAGTCCTACTAATTCCCCAACTATAGATTCCGGGGATTCCTCCGTCCTACTAAACTATAGAGACTAGGGATTCCGGCGTCTGACGTGCCGGGGATCTTTCGCTTTTGCCATCTCTATAGAGATACTATGAGTCCTCCGTCCCAGATTCCCTCGCCGCGGCCATCTGGTTCACCGGTACTACCAAAAAGTCTCATGCTTACTTCCCTCTTTCTGATATATAAGTCTCGATCTCAGACCACGAGGGCCCCCCGGTCGTGCTTCTGGTTTCCATTCCCATCAGAATATTGAAGGAAACTCCTCGTTCTCCGCCATAAGAACTTGGAGTCCGTATCATGGTGAAGGTAAGGGGAGTGATTCTTGCTCAAAAAACTGACCGAAGGCCTTCGAATTATCGGCTCGTCCGACCCGGCAGCATTCATGAGTCGCTCGTTCAACTGTCCCTCGGAGACACGGTCGAGAAATGCCATGCATGGTCGCCCCCCGGCACTTTCTCTCGGTCCACCCGGGAGGGGGGAAAGGAGACTTCTGCAACGGGCTATGCCACCCATGACTTATGAGGGAAGTCGCATCCGTCCCATCGCAAGCACCTTCCACTAATTCCGGTAAACCGGGTCATGTTTATACCATTCTTCCTATCCCTCGCGCCCGTGCCGCTGGTCGTCCGTCTCACCAATGCATAAAGTTCCCTTTTTTGGTAGTTCAACGGACGGTCGCCCCTCCAACAATAAAAGGTAGAAATATGGAAACTTCTCTGCCATTTGGATCGGAGAATTTATGGAGGAAATCGGGTTTGCAATTTCCGGAAACCACACGATTATATAGCCAAAGGGAATAGGCCGCGCCTAAAATCATTCCAAGCGCTGCGGAGGTGGCTACTAAGCTATTTCTTTGGAAAGCTCCGACTAAGATGGGAAATTCCCCGATAAAGCTTCCCGTACCAGGTGAACTCATATTGGCCAAAGTGGAAGAAAAAGAAATGGTAGGGAGATTCGGCATGGTGCTCACTGAACCTCCATAATATCTAACAAGTCGAGTCTTATGTCGATCATATAGAACACCAACACATAGAAAAAGGGCTGGAGGAACCAGTCCATGACTTGACATCGGTGGAATGCTACCTCCAATTCCCTGTATGTTCGATAGAGCCAAATATTCCCCTGGTCGCCCTTGAGCCCCCCGAACCGTACGAGATATTCCCCACCTATCATACGGCTTTCTAACTCCACTTCTTTTTCTGGTCGTTCCGCTTTGTCGGATCGCGAGTACTTACGTCAGCCCCTCTCGAGTAATTACCGGGAGGGGCTCCGCCACGTCTCACCAACTTTGTTCCATTCGCGTCTCACCAACTTCGTTCCCTTGCGCCTATTTGAGTTGCGCATCTTTTCTTTCTCCCGGTCATACTTTAGTAGAACATCGGCCCACCCCATACCACAGATTCCGGAAAGACTGGCTTCCTTATCAGTGAACCGGAACATAGTGCATAGGTACTCTTCGATGCAGCGGGGACGAGACGACGTGACATACTATGCCCGAATCACGTACAGCAAGGCATTTCGATGGCTCGGCAATATGGAACCTCTTCTCCCTTGTTGGCCCCGCCCCGGGTAGGCGCAAGGGCCCGCCTCAGACATCAAGGCAGTAGTTCCCCATGGCGGAGAAGGGTGCTTTAGCCCACAAAGCTCCCCCACTGGGATTTTTCTTTCCTTATCTATGCGCGTCAGCACTGGCGAAAAAGAGGTCGGCTTTACTGAAGAAGAAGAGGTGGGCCGGGTGCTTGTGGCCCCTCCGCAGCAAGTGCTTGTTGGACCCCCACCCCTACCATACTATACTATAGATTCCGGGGATTTCGGAAAGGCTGGCCGGCCGTTTCGGCAGCACATTCATTTGGTCTCCGTTGACGGTTCGCGTTTCCGGTCTTAGTAGTCGAAAGAGAGCTTACTACTAATATAATAAGACCGGGACCGGCTCTCCTCGAAGCCCACGGCGGGGGCGGGCCCAGCGAAGCAGCAAGGAGGGGGGGGGGGTCGGTCAGACGGGGGGATGAGGGCTTAGGAGCATTAGATGAGGAACAAGAACAACTGCTGCCAGGCCGCCGGTCCTATATAGAAGTATGTCCTGGTCACCGGGGGGAATTAGTAGGTCATTCAATGCGTGATACCGGATGTCACGAAGTGGGCTCGACCGTATGGGAGACCCTTGTACCTAACCCTCGGCCACCTAGCCCTCCGGAATGGACGGAGGAATCAGAATTCTAGTAGGCCGGGCCGGTTTACTGTTTACTATAGATTACTCAAGCAACACCGGAATTAGTAGTTCCTCCGGTAAGACCGGGAGACAAAGGGGACTCGACTGATAAAGAGAGGAAGACGGACGACCAGCGGCACGGGCGCGAGGGATAGGAAGAAGGTGAGACGGAGAAGGTCCGACCAGCGGCACGGTACTACCGGGTAGTCGAATGGTATAAACCGGTAATCTTTTTTCCCGTTCCGCCGCTTTCCCGCCAGAAATCCGACGGTTCCACATGAGCTCCCGTTCTGCGGCGTGGTGGCAGGACCACTAGGGGATTGGCTCCGGGTGTAGGTAGGGTAAAATCCGCAGGGGTCATGCAAATACATAGGCCCCTTCCCTTCTGCCGAGTTGTTTAGAAGGCGCTTTCCGTTCGACGGTCCCCCAAACGAAGGGTACGGCAGGTAGTACGGGCCCTCTGACTTCCAGCTATGTGCTGTGCGGCTCGCGCGAAGCGAATGAAGGGAAGCTCTTCGAGCTTTCTCCGCCAGCGGTTTATGTAGTGGTCGGTCACCCCAAGCTCGCTAAGCTTTGCTTCCCCCCCTCCCTAGTCGAGTTTACGAAGCTTCGCTTCTTGTAGTTGGCCCTCCATGCCTCCCATACATATGACCAGTGCTTACCTCCTTCCAGCCCATCTTGCTGGGCCTCCTGCGCCAAGTCTTTTAGGCTTCGTCCCGGAAGCGAAGCTTCGTAGACGAGTCGCTGAGGGCTAGGTACAAGGGAACTTTATGCGTTGGTGAGACGGACGACCAGCGGCACGGGCGCGAGGGATAGGAAGAATGGTATAATCTATTCTATTCTATAATTTCCTCTCTTTATCAGTCTTTAGTGCCGCTGGTCGTCCGGCTAACCTACTTCGTAGCCTACCTCACGGTATCCTAGCCTCGGTCACCTACTTCATACCCTCCGGTCACCTTGC